GTTATCGATAAAATTTCAACTTACACCTAAACACCAATGACAACACCAACAATCCAAACATTAAAGTAAAACCAAAGCATATATACATACTAATCTCTCTAGATGTACATAAATATTCACTAAACTCCACACTTACTAAAGAATAATATCCCATCAAACCTAAAATAACCACAAACAATAATCCAACACCACACAATCAAATTTTTAATTTAGCAACATAACTACTATTAGGTCTAAAAACTGATACAAAAATAAACGATATATATACACCCCCTATATATATCAAACAAAATAACAAAGTGTACCAACTGTACCCATATATTACATAGCATATTAACCCAGACAACATAGCTTTCAAAACTAATAATAAACAATATATTATACAACTTCTACTAATAGAAAATATAATTGAATTAAATAAATACGCACCAAACAGCAATTCTAATAACATAAATTTGTTTAGTTTAAAACTATCTTCAGCACGAAAAGCTAAAATAATAAATTATACTAAAACAAAACTTCTTTTTTACATCAATAACTTCAATTACAATAGGCATAATCCTATGATTAACCCCACACAACTCTGCACAATAACCTATAAATGAACCATGCTGAGACGGACAAAAAAACAAATGATTTAAACGACCAGGAATAGCATCCATCTTTAAATTTAATGAAGGGACAGAAAAAGAATGGATAACATCAGCAGAAGTTACAATTAAATGATAAGGAACCCTATAAAACATACGTAATGGCTTATCAACTAAAAAACAATCCTTAGACAAAAACGAATCATAAACACCATCAGAATACTCATAACTCCAATACCACTGATGACCAACTATCTTAATAGTCTCGCTTGAAAAACAATCTAAATCACTAGTTATAAATTTAACATTTAAAGAACATAATATTAACACTACCATAGTAGGAACTACCGTTCATAACAGCTCAACAGTTTGATTTTCTCCACCAAATTTAACCCTACCACTATTCATAAATAAATTCCAAAATAACATTATATAAACAAAACATAATATAAATACACATACAGCTATAATATAGCAAACTATATCGTAATACAATAAAGACAATTTCATTACAACTGGTACTAAATCCAGTAACTAACTTCAAATTCATTTAAAGTTACCTTGTTACGACTTACCTCAATAATAATCGAGGGTGACGGGCGGTGTGTACATGAGCTAAACTTACTTCATATCAACAAACTTATTTAATATTACTATTAAGTCCTAAATTAACCTATATTACACCAGGCACCTTATCAATGTAACGCATAAATACTTCTATAAACAGCACATAGACTTGGCTTAAATAAACTTACACAACCTATACTTACTAAACGATAATATTAAACCAGATATACACCAACATAATAAAAGTAAATTATTAGGCGGATCATCCTTTATATTACACCTTCCCCTAATAAGAATCACTCACTGCCAAATTATTTTAGTTATTTAACTAAGATCAAATTAAGAAAATATTAATGGGGTATCTAATCCCTGTCATAAACCAAACTTTCCTTAAACTTAACTATTCAACATCAACCAAAAAAAAATTTAACCTAATTTTTCAAGTTAATAATTAAATATATATTCTACTAGAAAGCAAAGAAAACAGAATAACCGCAGATGCTGGCACTGTGACCTATCCCCTTTTTAGCTTCTATTCTTATAAAACATTGATTTTAACAAAAAAATAACTGCTAATTAAACTTAATCAAATCTAAGCTAATATCTATCTCAATAAATTATAGTTTTATGCAGTAAATAGAAACTAACTTTCTATTGCCATAATTAAACAAATAAAGTATGGAATATAAAATATTCAATTTAGTTTTTGCAAAACTAAAACAACTCATACTCAATAAAAAAATTTACTGTCCTTTCGTACTGATAAATTCCTACAATAGATAAGAACCGACCTGGCTCACGCCGGTCTAAACTCAACTCATGGAGGTTTCTAGGTCGAACAGACCTAAAGCCTAGACTACTGCACCTAAGCATAACCTAAGTCAACATCGAGGTAGCAAACAATTAACTCGATAAGATCTCTTATTAATTATTACTCTGTTATCCCTGGGGTAACTTAACTCATTAAACCAACAAGGGTCTCAATTTTATTAAAACAATAAAACTTGCCCCAAGCAAAACTTAAAGATCCCAGGGTCTTTCCGTCTTATTAAATCATGCGGATTCTGAACCAACATTATCAATTTCAATTATATACTAAATATTATAATCTATCACGTCAAACCTTTCAAACAAGTCCCCAATTAAAAGACAATTAATTATGCTACCTTTGCACAGTCAATATACTGCGGCTATTTACCAAAGCACTGAGCAGGCACTACCAACTATTCTTAAAGTTAGAAATGTTTTTAATAAACAGACGGAAAGACCCTTAGAAATAATTAGTATAATAAAACTACTTATTATGAGATTATAAACTACTAACTATTACATTTAACTGCCTATAAAATTAATTTCTCCACCAAATTCTTAACTTTATAACAACCTTTTAAAAAACAGGTACCTTTAACCTAATTTTCATGAAACCCAACTCATAATATAACCTTATAAATAATCTTATAACTATTTATATAATTACAATATTAAGCAGTTTAACAGATATAAAATTTAACGACTAATTTTTCACAACATAAAACTATTTTTCCTAACTTTACCTAAATTAATATCAAAGTTCAAAACTAATAATTTCAAGATCTAAACTTTTCGGTTTCCAGAATTAACTTTCTAATCCTCAAAGCATGATGCAAAAGGCAAATTAACCAAAATACTCAAATTAAACACTTTTTAAAGTATAAGACTACTGAATAACTCATCTTGGGTATACAAAACCCACATTTTTATAAACTAAATAGTCCCCCGTGCAAACACATAAGTACAATCATCTATCCAACGCATATAATAAACACCATAAGTATAATCAACACTATACGGATAACAATAATATTCATTATGACTTGCCATAGGAGTAAAAAAAAGATCAACAACACACCCAGACATACCATATGAACCTAAAACATTATTATTTCTAATAATAGATTCTCACAAAATAAAGACAAAAAAACAAGCACTAAAAGCAGTTATAAAAGACCCAATAGTACAAACAATATTTATTCATTTATATGCACACTCATACACACAAACACGACGTGGTAACCCACACAAACCAAAATAATGCATTGGGAAAAAACATAAATTAAACCCAACCTGAGAAATAATACACTGACACTGCAATAAACACTTTTTTAACCTTAATCCAGTAATTAAAGGTCATCATCAAATAAACATTATAATAATACTAATATATGAACCTAACGACATAACGTAATGAAAATGAGCAACAACAAATCAAGTATCATGCAAAACTTTATCTAAAACACAAGCTGATAAAACTATACCAGTGACACCACCAAACGTAAATAAAACTATGAAAGAAACAATTCATCAAATTACAGGATCACCCTTATTAATACGAGAATTAAGTAACATATATAATCAAGTAAAAACCTTTATCCCAGTAGGAACCCCGATAATCATTGTTACTGAACTAAAAAACACAGCAGTCTTCACATCTAAACCTACAGTAAACATATGATGGCCTCATACACTTCTTCCTAAACACACAATAGAAAACATAGCAAATAACAAACCATAAAAACCAAAAGCATCATCACACATACTAATTCTTAAACATATATGTCTTATAATCCCAAACCCAGGAAGAATTAAAACATAAACCTCAGGATGACCAAAAAACCAAAACATGTGTTGAAACAACACTGGATCCCCACCACCTAACGGATCAAAGAAAGCAGAACTAAATTTACGATCAAACAACAACATTGTTATAGCAGCTGCCAATACTGGTAAAGTTACTAATAATAAAATAGAAGTAAACAAATAAGATCACAACACTATAGATGTACGAGAGAATATTTTAGTCATAAACACAGTATATAAAGTACAAATAAATTTAATTGAGCTAAAAACCCTAGATAATCCAGCTAAATGTAAAGAAAACATCAAAAAATCCACCCCAATACTTTTAGAAAACAATGAAGAAGATAATGGAGGATAAAAAGTCCATCCTATCCCAGCACCTAAGTACATCCTAATCACTAAAAACACCAATGAAGGGACCAATAATCAAGCACTTAATGCATTTAAACGCGGTAAATTTAAATCTGACAAACCACCCAATAAAGGTAACAAATATTTTCCAAAACCACCTATTAAAATAGGCATCAAAAAGAAAAAAATCATTATTATTCCATGATTAGTTACTAAAAATTTATAACAATCTAAAGGAACTACGTTATAATACGGTTCTAAAAAATTAACCCGAATCAATAACCTTAAGCTCAAACCCACAAATCCAGACCACAAGCCAAGCAATGTATAAATTACACCAACACGCTTATGGTCAAGCCTAAAAAGTCAACCTAACAATCAATTTATACTCATTGTCATAAGATGACAAAAGTCTCTAAATGTTTTGAAAACATACAGTCTAATAACTTAATCTTATGTATGTATAAGAGAAAGTCAAAACTAATTGACACAAAATTATTAGCAGTAACTTTTCAATTTTCTCTACCTCCTAATACATCCAGCAAACATAACCCCCTCTCGATTCTATTAAAAAACCAATAAACAATAATATAATAAAGCAATAGTAACCAACAAAATTCCAATATAACAAATCCTGAAAAGGCATTTTCAATAACAATGAGACCTCTAAATCAAAAACAACAAAAATCACTAATAAAGAAAAATAAGTAAACCTAAAACAATTCACATTTTCTATGCCATTAAAAAACCCACACTCATAATAACTACACCAAGAAAAATCCATACTAACTATCTTATTTAAAATACCAGAATTAAAAAAATAAATTATCAGCATCAACAAAGTAAAAACCAAAAACCTAGTAACTAACATAAGCCCACGGTGACACATCACATTCCTAGGGTAAGAACCTAGTACTTTACAACTTAGATACATGAACACTAACTAATATTAACGGAATAAAATTCACAATTTACTATATCAAAGTAACCTGCTATGCAGCCCTATTAATCAAATCTCTCACTGAGACCAAAGGTCCCCAAAACCATCATTCTTATTAAACTAAGATAAGACATATTGACGACTACAACGGATAAATCCATTTCTTGAAGTTAACAGCATCACGATTTTTATAATCTACATAGACAAACCTAATTAACCACACAAAAAAATCTTAAAATAAATAAACTTAAACCAATTTCTCAAAAAAATTTAATAAAATAATCATACCGTACCCGTGGTAATGTAGCACGAGCTCACATAAAAAAAAGTAAATTAAAAAAAAAAAGCACTCAACCAAACAAACCTACACTCCCAAATAATAAAACCACCCCAACTCAAGAAAAAACAACCATAACAATATACTCACATGCAAACAAGCACGTAAAATAAATACCACTATACTCCACATTAAAACCACTAACTAACTCTCTCTCAGCTTCTCCATAATCAAATGGCGTGCGATTTGTTTCACACAACATCCCCACCAAAAAAAGAATATAAACACATGGAAATAAATAAACAGAAGACCACCCACTTCTGCTAAAATCCAATAAATTATACCCACAATAACATAAACCACAAAATATAATTAAACCCATAAAACAAGCTTCAAATCTAACAGAACCAAAAGCACAACGAATTGAACTCAAAAAAGAATAATTATTATAACTACCCCAACCTACACACAATATAGAATATCTACACAAACTAGTCACAACCAAAAATCATAACAATGACACATCATTCAATTCACCCCTATAAAATTTACCATAAAAGAAACAATAAAAAATAACCAAAAAAACCAAAAGCATAACTCCTATAACCCCAATTACTCTACGACCTTGAAAAAAATAAATCTTAAACTTAACAACTAACTTCAATAAATCTGCAAACCTCTGAAACAACCCAACAATCCCAACCTTATTGGGTCCCTTACGAAATTGAGAATAACCTAAAATCTTACGCTCCCCAAGAATAAAAAAAGCTATTACTAACAAACTAATCAATAAACCAATAATACCAGAAAATAATTCAAACAGTAACATAAGCAACTTAATCTCACAAGATTATCAACGACTAGACAAATCATCATTTTTAGTTAAACTAAAGTCACTTAAATATAACAACAGAAAAACACTTCATCCTTGAGACGCAAACCCAACATTTTTCATAAACTATATTGTTATCTCTATCGTAAAGCTCATGACTAGAGTTCTCTTGTGTGTAAAACAAACATTTTATATAAACTACATTACACCTAAATTTAATTAACTCAACCTTTAAAAACTTTCACATAAAAGTACTCACTAGCCAACTTATATAAAAAAAACTGCTCAGAAAATCTATACACACTTCACACTAACAATATATAAATTGAAGAATACAAAATGCCTATACACATTCTAATCTTATAAATCAATGGCATAGATAAAGGAGTTACCAACAATAAAAAGCAAAAAACCCAAAACAGATAACTCTTAATTTCCATAACATCAGCAATTAAGTTAAAGTAAACTATTGTAACACAACCTCACACAAAATAATAACCATATATAAAACAACAAATCTCTACTCTCCTACAAAAACACGCTACTATTAAAGTAGCAACTGATGATAACGAAATATGGCATCATACATACTCCCACGACAAACTAAAAAACCAAAAAACTAAAGAACATATCAAAATAGTGAGAAATCTATCTATGTAAACAATCTTCACTTTCCTCAACTCATATAAATAACAAAAAAACAAAATTGGAAACTTCATTACAACTCTTATAAAAAATATAAGCAACCATTTACTGCTCGCAAATACTCAATAAACCCATCACATAAAAGGAAATAAACCAAGCTTCAATATAAAACCAAAAAGAACAAAATAATATAATCTAGAAATTAATAAACCTAATACTATAAATATCGAAGATAAACCAGACACTATTACATAAGAAAGAATAGACCCATATATTTTGTACCCACTAAGTTTAAATTTATAAAAAAAAGAAGGTATAATTGATAGCCCACACAATTCTAAAAAAACTCAAAACCCAATCAACCTATCAACCATACAACAACAAAATATAAAAACTAAAGAAAAAATAAAAGAAAAAATAAAAATATTTATATCATTAACACGAAACAACACCATCTAATGGTTTTCGGAAAACAACAATATACTGAGCACTATAAATCAATGAACCACAGCTACAAACACTTCATAAAAAAATAACACAAATAACAATATTCACCATCATACTTTAACTTCTATTAAACTACCCAAAGCAACAGCACCAAAACATCCTAAACTTATATTAACAAAAGGACGTATAATTAAAACAACAGGACGTATACAATATCTAACCAGCTCAGCTATGCATACTAAAGGACAAATGAATAATGGAGTACCTACTGGTACAAAACTTGCAAAAAATCTATTCACATCACTCACTACACGACCCAAAAATAAACTAATAAAACACGAAAAAACAACACAAACCAAAAACATTACAAATATATAAGGACTATAACAATAGGGAAACCGATAAGTTAAAAACAATAACAAAACAATCATTATTATATTAAAATAATAATATACCCGCTTTTCCATAACAAACGAATAAATCTTATTCAAAAAAGAACCACAATCATTTATAACTCTAAACATATTCAACCAAACACAAATGTGTAATATGGAGACATGAACCCCACAGTTTCATTAACTTATCGGTTTCCCTAATATAATTATCTTCAACGCTTCAAATTGACACTTTACTTAAGCTAAGAGAAATTTAACGGATTACTAATCACCTTTACATCCAAAATGTAAAATGCATACATCACCTCATTAAATTATAATACAACAAAACCTAAATAAACTCAACCACACAAAAACACTAGAAAGAAAAAATAACTATACATTAATCTGTAAGCACAGTACCATTCCCTCCGAATTAACAAATGTCCACACAATATCAAAGGAACTAACCCACCAAAAAATAAATAAAAAAACCAAAACAATATATATAATAAAATATTAACACATCAACCAATTAAATTTACCTCGCAAAAAAACTGAACCGTTGGAGGAAAAGAACACAATCTTAACAACCTCACAATTACAATTAACATAAATTTAACATCCCTAATTCTAGACTTCAACAATACTCAATTTCGAGTGTTAGAAATATCATAAATACATCACAATAATCCAAACACAATACCCGCTCTTAACCCATGACCTAAACAATAAAAAAATCTATAGCTTATTGAACTTCAATCACAAACAAAAAAACACAAAAATGGAACGACTATATGTGATAACCTTAAAAAAGCCAATCATCGCTTTCCATCTAACTCACTACACGACACAATAAAAAAACAAACACTCACAACGCAACAAACAAAAATATAAATTATAAAATTTATATCAAACACAAAAAAAGTACAACGATACACACCCAATAAACCTAACTTCATTATATACCCACTTAAAAATATAGACACTATTCTAGATGCTTCAGCATGAACTATAGGCAACCATGTATGAAACGGAAATAAAGGAACCTTAGTAAAAAAAATAAAAGACAACAAATAATACACAACCTTCAATCTATCATCTCCCAACAATCAATCTCTAAATAAAAAAGAATTTTTTACATATGATAAATATAATAAAACTAATATCAAAGGTAATCTCGTAACCATCAAATAACCTAAAAAATACCAACCAGCTAAAAACCGCTCAGAATATGGAGAATCCTTAAATATTAAGTAAAGCAATGGAAGCATCGATAACTCATAAGTTAATCAAAATATCACACTATGATTAATACAAAAACTAATAACCGTAAAACATAAGCTTAAACCCAGATATACTCGAGACGAACTAACTAAACCATTATACAATAATACCTGAGAATAAAAGCCTAACACAACAACTAAAAACACCAAATAAAAAGAAATCGAATCAAATAAAAAATAGTCCCTAATAACTAATCACCTAGATATTCTAAACCTATTAACACCTACACTAAATAACAAAGAACTTAACATAACAACTAAACTAATTAAAAACACACTAAATCTAATGACGATGAACATTCCCAAACCTGCGTTAATATAACTAAACCAACCACAACCTCAATAGTAGAAACAACTATTAATGCAATAAAAATCATATGACTATCTAAAGTAGAAAATAATAAACAAAACAAAAGAACCAATACTTTCAATCTCTCCAAAATGATTAAATTTTTTAAAAAATGACCAATTGATAAAACAAAACCAAAAAACAACACAAACACAAATATTAAAAGCAACGATATCATACCTGTTAAAGCTTAAATAATAACATTAAAAATAACATTAAACCCCTACAAATCTGACAAATTGTCAAATAGGGATATTCAGGATGACAAGTACCATAATAAATTAAAGACAAAAATAATCTCACTATCAGCCAAAAATTAAACTGACGACATAAACTATAAACACTACACTCCCCTCTGGTAGGAACCCACAAAAAAAATAAGAAAGATATAATAAGAACTAATCCACCAATCTTTGAACCAATACAACGCAAAATAGCATAAAAACTTAAAAAATATCATTCAGGCTTTATTCTAACAGGAGTGCTAAGTTGATCAGCCTCAATGTAAGACTCTATATCAACCATTAAATCAGGACATAAAAACAATCAACTTAGCACTCCTGTTAGAATAATCATTAAAAGAAACAAATCCTTCACTGTAAAATATGAATGAAAATATATTATATCAGAATGCATGTTAAAAAAATATAAAGGATTTCTACTACCACTAGAATGTAAATATTGCATATGTACTATAATCACTCCCAACATCAAAAAACCCAGACAAACATGAATAGAAAAAACCCGAGCCAGAGTTTCACCAGAAATAGAAAACCCGCCAACAACATACTCATAAACTATACTACCAAACCCTGGTAATCTACTAATAATTGATGTCAAAACAGTTGCCGCCCAGTATGACATTTGATGCCATGGTAATATATAACCTGTAAAAGCTTCAATCATCATTATTAAGTATAATACAAATCCCACATTTCAAACCGCAACTTTTCTATAACTCCCATAATATAAAGAACGGCACATATGAACAAACAATAATATAAATAATATTTTTACCCCAACCATATGCCAGTATCGTAAACATCAAGTAAAAAATTCATCTTTTGAAAATCTAGTAACAGTAAAAAAAGTAATTACAGAATCACTGATATACAAAAAAGATAAAAAAATCCCAGAAATTATTTGAAACACAACAAACATTGATAACACAAACCCATTTCTCCAAAAATAATTCAAAGAATAACTTATTGGTAAATCAACTAAATTCTTTCGTAACACACTAATCATCATTTACCCACACCAAACACAGTGTACTATAGCGCCACAAACTATAAGTTTAATAACATATAGGTAACTTAACAAACATAAACAATGGTGTAAACTAATAGTCATACATAATCCACAAAATGTCAATATCATGTTAAAACAGTACAACGATACACCCCAAATTTACTACTACCCACCAGCATTATCACCGATAAACCAACAACGCCCAATAACACATGGCTAAAATGTAAACCTACAGTACAAAAGCTTCTAGAATAGAAACTTGAATCAACTAAATTAAACCCAATATCCTCAATTTCAGCTACTTGTAAAAACACAAAACCCAGCCCCAAAATTATCGTTAACAACAAAAAAAAATCACAATAATATCAACCTAATAAATGATGAAAAGCAGTAACCGTGATTCTAGAACCTAGTAAAACAAAACACCCAATAAACGGTATTTCTAATGAACTAGACAATTTATCATAACACCAACAATCAAAAAATAAGCAACACCACAAAAATCTACCAAAAACCATAACTTCACTAAAAACAAATAGCCAAAAAGCCGCCTCATAATGACTCTTACCTATTAAACAATCACACACATATACTACAATTAAAAAAACAACACAAACCAAAAACATTACAAGTAAAGTAACCTTTCACAAAAACAACCCAACAAGAAATAAACCAACAAAAGCAGCCCTAAATAATGGAAGAATAGACATCCATTCATCATCTATTAAACATAGATCTTTTCTTTGGAAGAGAAAAATAATTCAATTATACTAATAATGAACATATAACATTATAAGTACTATATGCATATGGCTATGGTTAGCATATAGTACTTATAATGTTACCATATACCCTAGGGTATATAATTATATTATAATTATATACCCTAGGGTATATGGTTATATACTATATTATTATGTATCATGTTTGTATATTATATTTGTTACTATAATATATAAACATTATTTTTTGTGTTACAAAAATATCACATAAAGCGTGATACCGAAAATTCTAAATACTAAGAATTTTATTAATAATCAATTAAAAATTTTTTTCATCCTTTTTAGCCCTAATCCTGTCAAAAAATTAAAAACTTTTTTATCTCATCGAAAAAAAAAAAGTCTAACATAGTTTACTCACTTATAAAATCTCGTATAACATGCTTCCACTAAATTATCACAACCAAATAAACTACTTCTTCAATTACTGAAAATATTTCTCTCATAACTCAAATAAATTATAATAACGGACAAAATTTGAAATAAAACTAAACCAACACTATTGATTATACCCAAATACACATTTTCATCCAGCACAGACACTACATAAAATTTTATAAATAATCAACCACAGACAATAGCCCCCGATTTAAAAAAAAACAATACTCCGAATCTAGAACTACTCTTAAATTTAAATATTATAGCACATAATCGAAACGAGTATAAATAGGATAACCACATACACAAAGAAAACATCAATACTATAATAATATTTTCTACACCTATCATCATAGACAACAAAAAGTGCTTAGTAAAAAATACCCCAATAAAAGGAACACCAGCTAACCCAGTAACCGCAATAAATACTCTAAATAGTTTTCATTTACCATAGAAGGTAGATACATATACACAATTTCTAGCCTGAGAACCACCACTACCACTCATTATATCACCGATAAGCATAAATAAGATACACTTAGAAACACCATGACTTAACAATTGAAATAATGATAATGTTACTTTACCAAAAATTAAGTATAGTATACATCAACAAATGTTTTTACATGTAGATAAAGCAATTATCTTCTTCAAATCTAAAAAAAATAACCCACACAAACCAGTAATTATAATTCTTAAAATTAACACTACAGAAAACCTGATTAACCTATAACTTGATAAATAATCCAAAATATCATAACGCATAACAAACCATACACCTGCAGCTACTAAAGTAGAAGAATGAACCAACGATCTTACTGGAGTTGGCGCTCGCATCGCCTCTAGCAACCAACTAATAAATGGAAAACTAGCACTCTTAGTCAAAATTATAAGAAAAAAATATATAACTGCTGGTAACCAATTATTATATAAAAAATAATTTAAACTAATTAACAAAAATAAACACACATCTCCAAACCGTGATGATACTAATGTCACAATTGATGATCGCAAACTTAAAAATTTTGAGTAGAATAAAATTAAAAAGAATCTAACCACCCCTAAATATTCTCAAAAAATTAACGTTCTCACAAAATCACCTGAAGACACTAACAAGCTCATTACACCAACAAATAATACTATAATCTTATATAAATCTAATCACAATAAATCTTTAGAAAAGTAATGACTAGTATAAAAGCTAACATAAAAAAAACAGATACCCAACATTAATAAAACCCCAATTGAAACAATATCAAAATTGAAATTTATTAATCATCTATAACTCCTTAAAGATAAAAAAGAAACTCTAGCACATCAACCCAATTTAAATAAAATAAAACAAAATACTAAAATACATAAAATTAAAGACCCTGCAAATAATACTAACATAAGCATACGATAAAACTTTATCCATCTTATGGCCGTAACATAAGTTTCAAATATGCCAAATAGCTAGGAAAATCCATAATTAATGCTTAAAACTAACTCATATAATTCTGACATAGCTACATTATTTAACCCATATTGTTAATAAAAACAACAAACTTGATTTCAAATCAAGTACTTGTATGAGTATTAAGTAAAGAGACAAAAGTCATAAATTAATTCTAAATTAACACCATAATTTTCTGGCATCTTTACAAATTAAATTTTTTTGAATAACCGCAGAATCAAGCCGAATAATGCTTAAATTTTTATTCGGCTTGATCCTGCGGTTATTCAAAAAAATTTAATTTACCTGGTTGGCTAGGCCTTAAAAGAGTTTACAACTCTTCACATTAAATATGTTAAACCAGA